TAATTTTCGGACTAACCTAACCAAGACTGGAATCACGCTCTGTAGGATTTGAACCTACGACATCGGGTTTTGGAGACCCACGTTCTACCGAACTGAACTAAGAGCGCTTTCTTATCTTCTTATCATTATCACACTAGCTAAAACTAAAAAAAAAGAAGAGGATTTTTTTTCTAACCCGAATACATCTTGTATGCATAAGACTATCATATAGAATATGATATAATAAAATAAAGATTATGTATGCCTGATTTTAATCGATTTCAATGAATCCCTCGTTACTGCTCAGACGAGAAGTAATAGGTAGGGATGACAGGATTTGAACCCGTGACATTTTGTACCCAAAACAAACGCGCTACCAAGCTGCGCTACATCCCTTTCAATTGGTCTACAGTGTCATTTTATAGAATCCCTGTCTTGTTTTCAAAATCCTTATTTTTTCCATTGATATATCCAAGTTATCTTGACATTTTTTTTTTATTCTCATGTAACATATAATAATAATAGAAGGCTTATATACACATGAATCTGAAACCCATCGTAAAAAATAACTAAAAAAAAAGAATATTTTTTTGGAATGCTCAGTCGGAAGGGACGTCTTTTTCGGTTTTAAGAAAAGGAAAATCTTATCTACCGAATCATTGTAAATCTCAATTGGAATTAGGAATTCCGTGTACAAATACAAGCGGTCCTTAACTACTTACATAATTATATTATATCGGATCATATATGGATTACCATTAGGCATTACAATAAATAATACAATAAATAAAAAGAATAAAGAAGGAGGATTTAAAATGCGAGATCTAAAAACATATCTTTCCGTGGCACCGGTACTAAGTACTCTATGGTTTGGGGCTTTAGCAGGTCTTTTGATAGAGATCAATCGTTTATTTCCGGATGCGTTGACATTCCCTTTTTTCTCATTCTAGTTATTGACATGGGAAGGGGTGAAGAAGATTAGAGATAGAATCAAAAGATTTGTGACTAATCCCTCCCCCTCTTTTCTTTTTTTTTTTTTAGATAAAATAGAATTCAATACAATATAATAAGTAGAAGTATAATAAAGAAAGGAGGAAAGAGAAATAAAAAAGTAGATTCAACCTCGGCAAAACTCGGGTTTAGTCTCCAATTCCATTTAGAAATAATATTGTGAGAACAGAAATGTGTCTAGGGCAAGAAGATCATACAAGATCTTTTAATGAAATACTGTACATTGAATCAAATTCGATTCAAAATATACCTAAATATTAGTTTGTTGTTTTACTTCTTATTTTTTTTATTTCTTTTTTCGCGGAAAGTAGAAGAGTTGGTTGAATCAAAAACGCAAAGGAGGTTCATGGCCAAGGGTAAAGATGTCCGAGTAACGGTTATTTTAGAATGTACCAACTGTGTTCAAAACGGTCTTAATAAGGAATCAAGGGGTCTTTCCAGATATATTACTCAAAAGAATCGACACAATACGCCTAGTCGATTGGAATTGAGAAAATTCTGTCCCTATTGTTACAAACATACGATTCAGGGGGAGATAAAGAAATAACTCGAATCAAGTGCCTGTGTGTCACTCTTACAAGGAACACGAAAAGGACATATTCTATATATACCATAATATTCTATATATTATAGTTAACATAATTTAACTAACTAAAAAAAAAAAGCCAAATCAAATCCTATATTTTGAATTCAAAATCTTTTTGGATCAGATTGAAATAGGATTTTGGGGATAAGGAATAAACAAACCATGGAAAAATCCAAGCGACTCTTTCTTAAATCCAAGCGATCTTTTCGTAGGCGTTTGCCCCCGATCCAATCGGGGGATCGAATTGATTATAGAAACATAAGTTTAATTAGTCGATTTATTAGTGAACAAGGAAAAATATTATCTAGACGGGTAAATAGATTAACCTTAAAACAACAACGATTAATTACTATTGCTATAAAACAAGCTCGTATTTTATCTTTGTTACCTTTTCTTAATAATGAGAAACAATTTGAAAGAAGCGAGTCGACCTCCGGAGCTACTGGTCTTAGAACCCTAAATAAATAAAAAAAAAAGTAGACTTACTTTACTCCTCAATTGAACCCAAATTAAAATTCAAATCCGAACTCAAACACAGATTGATATTTTGTTCGAAAAATTGTAAGAAAAAAAATTGGGGAAGAAGAAGAAATCTTTTTTTATTGGATATTGGACATATTCGCTCATTTAATTTTGAGCGACTTTATCATATTCTCTTTATCATACTAATTTCTACTCTACCTTCCCGGAGTTCATTCTCCAGCGAACTCCATTTAAAATATTCTGACGAATTCCTTACAATTTCCTTTTTTATTTTATGATCTCATTAGAAATCATATAAAGACAATTCCTATTTAATATAGCTATTTGTGCAAGTATTTTACGATTAAGAAGCAACTGTCTCTTGTACAGATTGTGTATTAATCTACTATAACTATAGGATACTCTATTCTCGCGAATTACTGCATTTATCCGAGTGATCCACAAACGACGAAAATCTCTCTTTTTCCTATCTCTATCTCGATGAGACGAAACCAAAGATCTTATTTTCTGTTGACTAATTGTTCGAGTAAGTCTTGAACGAGCCCCCCGAAAGCTTGATGCAAATAAACGAATTTTTGTTCTACGTCTCCGAGCTATATATCCTCGTCTAATTCTAGTCATTGAATAAATGAAACTTTCATGAATAACTAATTGATTTCCTTTCTTTCAGTTATTCTTTTCCCTTTTCCTAGTTTATTAATAACAAAACGGATTCTTCCAATGTATAAAATAAAAATTCCAATGGCTTTTGCTACTATAACCTTCCCAACCACAATTTGTCTTTTTTTATAGGCATTTCACCTCGAAACGAGTATTGATACTAGGTATCAAAAAACAGAAAAAAGTAATAAATAGAAATGAATAACGAAATAGTGGATTCCATCGTTTCTATGGTTATGTCTTAAACGGTGAGGTCCTCTCTATACACCGGAGTCCCTTATTTCATTTAATCAATGCTATTAGCAACTTGCACAGTTCAAATTCTTTGGCTCTACCCATGAATTATCTAGTAATAGGTCTTTCACAACGAGATCTACCTATACAGTAACGGTATTTAATTATGAAGATTGGCTGGGTAGCTGACCCTCTTAGTCCGTTTTTGCAAGAGTATAGGCATAAGATTTCGGCTTTGAAAATAGGATTTCCCCGCTTAATGGATAACTATTTGTTACCAATGAGGAATGTTTTCTCATCGGAAACCATAAATTTCATATACAATAGAAGAGAATTGAATAGATCTTTTTTTTTTAGTTTTCGATATATAGATAGTGAATGGCCTTCTTCCTTCCATTTTATACTATTGACTAGTACTGATCATTGATACTGGAAAATGGATTTCCCTTTTTTCTCCCAATGGTGATCTGAACGAGTCGCACATACACCCTAGTACATGTTCCTCGACGCTGAGGACATCCCCCAAGAGCGGGGGATTTCGTAACATTTCTGATTGGCTGTCTTGTGTTTCTAATAAGTTGTTTAATAGTTGGCATGTTGAATCGTATACATAATAAATGGGCTGGTTTAGATCGATCCTAACCGGATGATTATGAATTACTTCTCTATTTAATAGATGAATAGAATATTAGTAAACCCGTTAATAAGTAAGAAGATAAGATCTCAAATCGGCGATTTTCGTCAACTTAATGCTATTTTTTTTTATTCAATCGCTACAAGATCAACAATTCCATGAGCTTGGGCTTCTGTTGCTGACATAAAAACATCCCTTTCCATATCTTCGGATACAACCCATAAGGGTTTGCCCGTTCTTTGTACATAAACTCTTGTGATGGTTTCGCGCAGTTTCAGTAGTTCTTCTGCTTCCAGGATAAATTCTCCCGTTTGCGCCTCATAAAAAGAACTCGCAGGTTGATGTATCATTACCCTGATAATATAACAAATGGTTCCTCTATCTCGCATGATGAGGTGAGGAGAAGAGATAAAGAATAATAAAAAAAGAAAGATAGACTTGAGCAACCGTACAGGCATCCTTTGCACATTGCATACGGCTATACAATGGAATTCACTTTACCTTCCATTTCCATCGAAGAAAGAGAAAAAAATATAGATATAGGGTTTATCCGATTCAGATCGGGAAATGATCCAATTACCATCCTTCCTTTCGGAGCAGTTAAAAAATACTATGATGGCTCCGTTGCTTTTTATATATTTCTCTCGTCTGTGATTCAGCAATCCCAAAGTTTCTTTTTTTTTTTTTCGTACTCTTTCATAACAATAACATAAATATTGTTAAAAGTTTTCTGTTGTGAAAACAAAAAAGTTTGTGACGCTGAAATGGTAATGGTCACCGATAAATAAGAAAAAATCGAGAATACCCTTTATTTTATACTAATTTCATACTACTCTTTCGATATATAATCTAATGTTTTGAAAAAAAAAAATTTCTCATATCGAATTCGAAGTGCCATGCTATTATTACTTAATATTCCTATTTCATATGGCGAAGGCATAGTCTTTTTTTTTTTTTGTTCTTAAAAAACTCATTGGCGCCAAGCGTGAGGGAATGCTAGACGTTTGGTAATCTCTCCGCCGACCAGGATAAAAGATCCCATTGAAGCGGCTAATCCCATGCATATTGTATGCACATCGGGTTGCACAAATTGCATAGTATCATAAATAGCTACTCCGGGGATTACCCATCCGCCAGGAGAGTTTATAAACAAATACAGATCCTTGTTATCATTCTCTATACTGAGATATACCATAAGACCAATAAGTTGATTCGAAATCTCGCTATCAACCTCTTGGCCTAAAAAAAGTAATCTTTCTCGATAAAGTCGGTTGATTAGGATAAAATTTGTATCCCTTAAGAGCCGTACATGCACCTTTTGATGCATACGGTTCAACAAAAATTGCGAAAAAAAAAGAATCAATGTGTAGATTCCAGCCCTCTTTCTTTTTTTTTTTCATAGCGGGGCCCTTT